TGCGCATTCCCCTCTTTTTTTGGACAGAATCAAAAAATCCCCTTTTTTATCTTTTGATATCTCCGGGTTGATTAAACTAATTTTGAGAAATTGGGTGGGTAAGGGGGAAGCATTCAAAATTCTAGAGTATACAGAAGAACAAACAAAAAGAGAAGAAAACAAAGAGAAGAACAAAAGAAAGGAGAAAGCGCGAATAGACATAGCAGAGGCCTGGGATACCATTCCATTTGCGCAAGTAGTAAGAGGTTCCATGTTACTAACTCAATCTATTTTTAGAAAATATATTCTATTACCTTTATTGATAATTGCAAAAAATATTGGACGTATATGCCTATTGCAACTTCCTGAATGGTCTGAGGATTTACAGGAATGGAATACAGAGATGCATGTTAAATGTACCTATAATGGTGTTCCATTATCAGAAACAGAATTTCCGAAAAATTGGTTGACAGACGGTATTCAGATAAAAATATTATTTCCTTTCTGTCTAAAACCTTGGCACAAATCGAAACTAAGATCCTCTCAGAAAAATCTAATGAAAAAGAAAAAAGAAAAAGATGATTTTTGTTTTTTAACAGTTTGGGGAATGGAAGCTGAACTTCCTTTTGGTTCGCCCCGAAAACGACCTTCCTTTTTTAAACCCATTTTTAAGGAACTTGAAAGAAAAATTGGAAAATTTAAAAAGCAGTATTTTCGAGTTCTAATAGTTTTTAAAGCAAAAACAAAATTACTTCGAAAAGTATCAAAAGAAACAAAAAAACGGCTTATCAAAAGTGTTATTTTTATAAAAAAAATAATACAAGAACTTTCAAAAGTAAATCCAATTCTATTATTTCGATTAAGAGAAGTAGAAGTATATGAATCGAGTGAAATTAAAGAAAAAAAAGATTCTATAATCAGCAATCAGATAATTCACGAATCATTTAGTCAAATTGCATCTCCGAGTTCAACAAATTCTTCATTGACAGAAAAAAAAATGAAGGATCTGACCGATAGAACAAGTACAATTCGAAATCAAATAGAAAGAATCACAAAAGAGAAAAAAAAAGTAACTCCAAAAATAAATAATATTAGTCCTAGCAAAACAAGTTATAATCCTAAAAGATTCGAAAAATGGCAAATATTAAAAAAAAGAAATGCTCGATTAATTTCGAAATTACCCCTTTTTTTGAAATTTTTCATTGAAAGAATATACACAGAACTATTTTTATCTATCATTAATATTCCCAAAATGAATACAGAACTTTTTCTTGAATCAACAAAAAAAATTATTGATACATCCATTTACACTAACGAAAGAAAACAAGAAATAATTAATAAAAAAAATAAAAATCCAATTGCCTTTATTTCGACTATCAAAAAGTCACTTGATAATATTAGTAATAGTAAAACAAATTCAGCTATTTTTTATGACTTATCATACATGTCACAAGCATATGTATTTTACAAATTATCACAAATCCAAGTCAGTAACTCGTATAAATTTAGCTCTGTTTTTCAATCTCAAGGAATCCCTTTTTTTCTTAAGCCTGAAATAAAAGATTCTTTTGAAACACAAGGAATGGTTCATTCGAAATTAGGAGATAAGAAACTTCCGAGTTATGAAATGAATCAATGGAAAAACTGGTTAAGAGGACATTATCAATATGATTTATCTCAGATCAGATGGTCTAGATTAATACCAGAAAAGTGGCGAAATACAGTTCATCAGCGTCGTATAGCTAAAAAATCAAATTTTAGCAAAAGGCATTCATATGAAAAAGACCAATTAATTGGTTCCAAAAAACAAAACCAATTTGAAGTATATTCATTATCTAATCAAAAAGATAATTTTCAAAAATACTATAGATATGATCTTTTATCATATAAATTTCTTAATTATGAAAATAAAACGGAATGCTTTTCTCCGTTTCAAGGACATAAGAACCAAGAGCTTTCTTATAACACGCATAAAGAAAGCCTTTTTGATATGCTGAGAAACATCCCTATCAATAATTTTCTAGGAAAGGTCGATATTCTCTATATGGAAAAAACGGCCGATAGAAAATATTTTGATTGGAAAATTATCAATTTTTATCTTAGACAAAAAGTCGATATTGAGGCCTGGATCACGATCGATACCAATAGGAATCAAAATACTCAAATTCGTACTAATAATTATCAAATAATTCATAAAAAAGATCTTTTTTATCTTATGATTCCAGAAATAAATCCACCAAACTCTCACAAAGTTTTTTTTGATTGGATGGGAATGAATGAAAAAATACTAAAGCGTCACATATCGAATCTGGAACTTTGGTTCTTCCCAGAACTTGTGTTACTTTATAATGCCTATAAAACGAAACCTTGGTTTATACCAAGAAAATTACTTCTTTTAAATTTGAATAGAAATGAAAATAGTAGTGAAAATAAAAAGATCAATGAAAAGAAAAAAGGAAGTTTTTTGATACCATCGAATAAAAAGCATCGAAATCAAGAAGAAAAAGAACCCACAAGTCGAGGAGATCTTGGATCCATTCTCTCACAACAAAAAGATCTTGAAGAAAATTCTGCAAGATCAGACATGAAAAAAGCGAAAAAGAAAAAACAATACAAAAGCAACACGGAAGCAGAACTAGATTCCTTCCTGAAACGTTTTTTTGTTTTTCAATTAAGATGGGACGATACTTTGAATCAAAGAATGATGAATAATATCAAGGTATGTTGTCTCCTGCTTAGACTGATAGATCCAAAAAAAATTATTATCTCCTCGATTCAAACGAGAGAAATTTGTTTGGATATAATGCTGATTCAGAAGAATTTAACTCTTACAGAATTGATGAAAAAGGGAGTATTGATTATAGAACCCATTCGTCTGTCTGGAAAAAACGATGGCCAATTTATTATGTATCAAACCATAGGTATTTCGTTGGTTCATAAGAGTAAACACCAAACTAATAAAAAATACCAAGAACAAAGATATGTTTCTAAGAATAATTTTGATGAAACTATTTCAGCACATCAAAGAATAGCTGGAAATAGAGACAAAAATCATTTTGATTTGCTTGTTCCTGAAAATATTTTATCGTTTAGACGTCGTAGAAAATTGAGAATTCTAAATTGTTTCAATTCAAAGAATAGAAATGGTGGAGATAGAAATCCAGTAGTTTGGAATGGAAAGAACGTAAAAAACAGCAGCCAAGTTTCGCATGACAGTAAGCATCTTGATAGAGAGAAAAATAAATTAATGAAATTAAAGCTCTTTCTTTGGCCTAATTATCGATTAGAGGATTTAGCTTGTATGAATCGTTATTGGTTTGATACCAATAATGGCAGTCGTTTGAGTATGTTAAGGATACATCTGTATCCACGATTGAAAATTCGTGGATAATACACTTTTTCTATATATCCTATACCCTATATATATAATATAGGGTATATGAAAGCAAACAAATACACAGATCACATGCCTTGTCTCACATTTCATTCTAATATCCAATATGAAATAAATAATGGCTCAATTAGATCTCGAAATGAATCAACAAAAACTTCTTCGTTTTAAATCTAAATTCTTCGATGCGAAAATGTACCAATCCTTTTCTATCCCTATCTAAATCCAATTTCAAATTGAATTGAGTGATTTGAATTCAGAAAATTAGGAGTTCATAAATAAATTCGGATTAGATTATTGTATATATCACATTCAAATTAATGGCATTATTATTACTGATCGGTAAAATCCATATCTGTAAAAAGGGAAAGGGGATTTTTTTTATGGTAAAAAATTCATTCATTTCGGTTATTTCTCAAAAAGAAAACGAAGAAAACAGGGGGTCTGTTGAATTTCAAGTATTCAGTTTCACGACTAAGATAAGGAGACTTACTTCACATTTGGAATTGCACAAAAAAGACTCTTCATCTCAGAGAGGTTTGCGGAAAATTTTGGGAAAACGTCAACGACTGCTGGCCTATTTGTCAAAAAAAAATAGAGAACGCTATAAAGAATTAATTGGCGAGTTAAATATTCGAGAGATAAAAACTCGTTAATTTGAAGCGTGATACCATTTGAGCTTAGTCGTTTCAATTTTGATGAACTTCTTTTTACTTTCAGCAATGCATGGGAAGAATGACTCGGGAAAAAACTTATGATTGCACCAACTACAAGAAAAGACCTCATGATAGTCAATATGGGCCCTCACCACCCATCAATGCATGGTGTTCTTCGACTGATCATTACTCTCGATGGTGAAGATGTTATTGAATGTGAACCAATATTGGGTTATTTACATAGAGGGATGGAGAAAATTGCGGAAAATCGAACAATTATACAATATTTGCCTTATGTAACACGTTGGGATTATTTAGCTACTATGTTCACAGAAGCAATAACCGTAAATGGACCCGAACAGCTAGGCAATATTCAAGTACCTAAAAGGGCTAGCTATATCAGAGCTATTATGTTGGAGTTGAGTCGTATCGCTTCCCATTTATTATGGCTTGGCCCTTTTATGGCAGATATTGGGGCACAGACCCCTTTCTTCTATATTTTGCGAGAACGAGAATTGATATATGACCTATTCGAAGCTGCTACCGGTATGCGCATGATGCATAATTATTTTCGTATCGGAGGAGTAGCTGCTGATCTACCTCATGGCTGGATAGATAAATGTTTGGATTTTTGCGATTATTTTTTAACCGGGGTTGCTGAATATGAAAAGCTTATTACACGGAATCCTATTTTTTTAGAACGAGTTGAAGGCGTAGGCATTATTGGCGCAGAAGAAGCACTAAATTGGGGTTTATCAGGACCAATGCTACGGGCTTCCGGAATACAATGGGATCTTCGTAAAGTTGATCGTTATGAGTGTTACGACGAATTTGATTGGGAGATTCAATGGCAAAAGGAAGGGGATTCATTAGCTCGGTATTTAGTACGAATCAGTGAAATGACAGAATCCATAAAAATTATCCAACAGGCTCTGGAAGGAATTCCAGGGGGACCCTATGAGAATTTAGAAATC